CAAATCCGACCTTCCCGCAGGTTATTTGATTTTGTCAACGACTACGTAATTCTAGGAATGAAATCTAGAAATGAAATCTTGATATAATTTGAAAAATCAAACGACAAGTCCAAGGCAATAAGTATATATTTTCTATTTCTAATATTAAACAAAAGGATTCGCAAACAAAAGGGCTAATGCTACAACCAGTCCATAAATTGTTAAAGCTTCCATAAAAGCTAGACTAAGCAATAGAGTACCTCGTATTTTGCCCTCCGCCTCAGGCTGTCTCGCGATACCCTCTACAGCTTGACCCGCGGCAGTCCCTTGACCAACCCCCGGTCCAATAGAAGCAAGTCCTACAGCCAACCCAGCAGCAATAACAGAAGCGGCAGAAATTAGTGGATTCATGATAAGTTCCTCGTACCAAAAAAAGAAATAGTTAATGATACAACCATCCAACGAATTATGACTTAATTATTACGTCGTAGGATTCATTCAGTAGAAGTAACTAAGAACTTCTAGTTGAAATAATAGTATTAATGAATCATCAGAACTACTTCGATTTCTTGGTTCCGAACTGGTATTTGAATTCTTACATCTTTTTTGTAATTTCATCGGTTTTTTCATTGAATTCACAGTAAGAAAGAAACGGAAAATAAAGGACTTCTATTGCTGAAAATGAGAGGAGTAGGTCAAAGGAATCTATCTTTAATTCATATATACCCAGCAATATCTAATATCACATATACATGTCTTTCTTCCATAGCGTAAACCAACTGTTTATCTTTGATTCAATAGGATAGGATTTGAGAATCAATTCTCGAAATATCTACAAAAGTTGACTTTTTTTAGCTATTCAAATTCTATATAACTACTTCCTATTATTATTTTAATTTTTGACTAGTTTTGTTTGTCCAATCCGTGAATAAAATCAACTAAAACGGGAATTCTTCGCTCTTTTCTCCTTTTTCACATGTCCTACACATACACTCCAAGCATTCTATTATTTATTCTATTATTTCAATTGGTTTGGTTGAAATAATAGAATAAATAATAGGCTAAGAACTAATAAATGGGGTAGAAATAGAATATTCGTTGAGGGGGGTATGCTAGTAAGTGGACGGAAGATAACTTTAGGAAAAAGATCTTTTTTGCCTCTTTCCCTTTTTTTGCAACGCTCTAATATCCTAATATCTACTATCGTACTTTCTTTTTTTGGTTTTGCTATTCCTTTCTATCGTATATGATGTAGTTGTATATTCCTTAAGTAAATTGTCGTGAGCCAAACGTCTATTGTTATTTATTATTTTGAAAAAAAAACAAAAAGACTATTTCAATGATGGCCCTCCATGGATTCACCTATATAAGCCGCAGCTAGGGTTGCAAAAATAAGAGCTTGAATACCACTTGTAAATAATCCAAGGAACATAACAGGTATAGGAACCACTGAAGGGACTAAAGAAACAAGAACAACAACGACTAATTCATCAGCTAAGATATTCCCAAAAAGTCGAAAACTAAGCGATAAAGGTTTTGTAAAATCTTCTAAGATGTTAATTGGTAAAAGGATTGGAGTTGGTTGAATATACTTCCCGAAATACCCTAATCCTTTTTTTGTAAGACCCGCATAGAAATATGCCACTGACGTGAGTAAAGCCAAAGCAACAGTAGTATTTATATCATTCGTGGGTGCAGCTAACTCTCCATGAGGTAATTGTATGACTTTCCAAGGGAAAAGAGCTCCTGACCAATTAGAAACAAAAATAAATAGGAACATAGTTCCAATAAAAGGAACCCACGGACCATACTCTTCTCCAATTTGAGTTTTACTGACATCTCGAATAAATTCAAGAACATATTCGAAGAAATTTTGACTCCAATTCGGAATGGTTTGTGGGTTGCGAACAGCTATAGTGGCCGAACCTAATAAGATAGCAATTACAACCCAAGAAGTCATAAGTACTTGGCCATGAACTTGGAAACTACCTATTTGCCAATAGAAATGTTGGCCTACTTCCACACCAGATACATCGTACAAGCCTTTTAGTGTTAGTGTGTTTACTAGAACATTCATATTACCCTCTAAAAAAAATTCACTTTTGATTCAACCATCTCTTTACCTACTTGAATCAGATATTTTGAATACCAACTAAGATTACTATTCTAAGATTACTATTTTGAATACTAACTAATCACATAATATCCCGGCTATGCTTATTTATTTTTATTTTTTTTTATTCAGAAATAGTAATCGACTCAAAAATATATGGGATTTGCGAAGTAAGTTATTTATCGTATTATTAGTATTATTAATCAAGGATTTCTTATATAGCTAAAATGCCCTTCACAAATTGCGACTACTAATTTGTTAAGAATTAATCGAATTGAAGATATAGCATCATCATTCGCTGGAATTGAGATATCTGCTAGATTGGGGTCACAGTTTGTATCAATTAAACAAATTGTTGGAATTCCCAAAGCGATACATTCTCGTAGAGCTGTATATTCTTCGTGCTGATCGACGATGATTACAATATCGGGTAAACCTGTCATATATTTAATCCCACCCAGATATGTTTGCAAACGAGATAATTGTCTTTTGAACACGGCTGCATCTCTTTTTGGAAGACGGCAAAGTCTTCCTGTTTTTTGTTCCATTCTCAAGTCCCTGAACTTATGAAGTCTCGTTTCTGTAGTAGACCAATTCGTTAACATACCGCCGAGCCATTTTTTATTAACATAATGACACCGAGCCCGTATTGCAGCCCATGCTACTGAATCAGCTGCTTTATTTTTGGTACCGACAATTAAGAATTGTTTTCCTCTACTTGCTGCCTCAAAAACCAAATCACAAGCTTCTGATAAAAAACGAGCAGTTCGAGTTAGATTTGTAATATGAATACCCTTACGCTTTGCAGAGATATAAGGTCCCATTTTAGGATTCCACTTCCTAGTACCATGACCAAAATGAACCCCCGCCCCCATCATCTGTTCTAAATTGATGTTCCAATATCTTCTTGTCATTTCTCCCCCCCCCCCCCCCTTTTTTTTTAAGAGACGGGGAACCCCGAACTGAAATAAAAGATTGTTCCCATGGAACCTTCTGATCTACCCTATATTGGACGTAGAGCCATGACCCAAGCTATTCTATTCGTTTCTAGACATTTCTCTTTTTATTATTAAATCAAATGAATGCACCAAATCAAAGAAAGTGGTGAAAGGAATGAATCCCTTCTTAGCAATCATGAAATATGATAAATGATTGTTCTGGTGTATCGTGGAAATTTTTTGATTATCCCCCTTCAAAGAATTTTCTGTGGTAAAACAAGATATTTCTCATTTCTCCATTAAATCGATTCTTTTTTTTTGTTTCAAAAGGAATCTTGTTGTATTGTTTTGAAGAGTGCACGAATCCTTTGAATCCGGTCCCGCCAGGTATCATCCCCCCCAAAACAACGTTCTCTTTCAAACCTTTTAACCAATCGATACGCCCCCGTAGAGCTGCTTTTGCTAAAACTCGAGCAGTTTCTTGAAAACTCGCTTCCGATATGAAGCTTTGAGTATTGAGAGATGCTCTTGTTATTCCCAACAAGATTGCTCGGTAACAAATCGTTTCTTCCAAAGCGCGTCCCATTCGTTCGGCTCGCAACAATCCAATAAGTTCTCCGGGTGAAAAAACGTTAGACATTCCGTCTTCTGAAACCAAAACTTTTGATGTTATTTGACGTACAATAATCTCTACATGCCTATTATGAATCTGCACCCCCTGGGATCGATAAACCTTTTGGATCTTATTAACTAAAGAGATACGACTTTGCACTATAGTTAGCTCAGCACCAACCAAGAATCCCCAAGGAATTCCAAGAACTCTTGTTATACATTCGTTCCAACCTTCAATCCTCTTTTCGAGATTTATCGATATTGAATCAATCGAGCGCACTTCTAACACCTGTTCCACTTTTGGAAGACCCTGCGTTATATCACCCGATCTCGATTTTTCATATATAAATGTAACTAATGTGTCTCCTTCGTAAAAAATTTCCCCATAATGACCATGAACAGTTGCTCCTGGGGTGGCCAAATAAGGTTTAGCTGATCGTATTACTACAGAATCACCTTGAACTAATAGAACTTGACCAGATTTTTGGTGCGGTCTGTTTTTGTCTATACACACATTTTGACAAATAAACTGTCCAAGACTTATTATTGGAGAGGTCTCTTCGCAACAACTGTGACGGATAAAATACCAACTCAAACGGAATGGGTTGAAAATAATGTTACTGCCTGGATCAGTAGTATAAATTCGACCGCTTTCATCCATTGAATAATATTTAATTGCTTGAAAAGTCTGTTTTAAATTGTCAAGTTGCAAATAGTTTGTTAACAAGATCTGATTATGAGTTTTTAAATGGTAAAATAAATAAAAATGATCAATTGAAGGAGATGAGCCTAAAGGTCCCAATGACTCCCGAATTTCAATTAGTAAATCCTTTTGAATGGATTCTTTTATTACATTGTGATAGTTTACGCGTTTGAATGGGCCCATTCGAGAACACTTGGATGATAACAAAATTATCAATGATTTGAATTGCTTATTTCTATTCAACAACGTATGAATAGTTCCTTGATTTGGTGGGTTAAGGAATTGTTGAATCCTTGCCTTGGAATAAATGGAAGAAAATGGATTGCTATGGGTGCAATCTGCTCCATTATCCGAGAGCAATCCTGAAACTGAGGAATCCTTTCTTTTTCCGATATACGAAATAGGAGATTTTGCCAAATCGATTCTTAAGAAATGCCGAATCAAATCGTTTGTTCTTAGTTCAACAAAAGAAGCACGGGCTTCCTCGTTATAAGAGCTTTTGTTATCTTGTTCCCAATTCAACACTAAACAAGTCCGAACTAATTGAATACTTGTATCCGAAATTCCTCTAATAGGGTTGCCCCTTCTAGAAAGGATATAATTGACAACTCGAAGTTGCACATTATCACTTTCCTGCAAAATATCAGGAGGGAAA